AGTACTAGAAAATTTCTTTCTTTTTTCCTTGTTGGTTGTTTCGATGTACTGAATAGAAAATTCCTCAAAGTTTAAGAGTATAAAATAAGGGTTCTCCACATTCATTATTAGCTTTGGACTAGAAACTGAGAATCAATTAAAATGTGAATCGAATGAATTGGTTTCTAATAATTCATGAAGGAAATTATAAAATTTCTACAATTCAATTAGATGCGAAATCTAGAAATATACTTTTTGTGGTTGTCGAAGATCTTTTTTGTTAGAACCCCTTCTTTTTTTTTTTCATTTTAAAGAATTGAATTGGTTAGTCGTCCAGTAACAATAATAGCAGTAATAGATACTAAAAAGAGGAACTAATCCCATTTTTCTTCAAAATAAGATTAGTTGTTCTTGTATTAGACACAAAAAGGCTAAGGCTCTTTCTTGGTTTAATTACAAGGATCGATCTTTATATATAAATAAAATATGATGAAAAGAAAAAAAACTGAGGAATCCTAGTTTCGAGTGATCTAATACCTTTTTCTTTTCGTTCTAGATATTAGAAGAATGGAACACATTACTAAATCTACTAAGTTAAAATCAAAGTGAAGAAGTAAAGGGCATTCTAAGGTCACTCTCTTCTTTTGTTCTAAAAGAAATCAAAAATGAAAATAGAACAAATTAGATACAATAAAAAAAAGGGGGTCAACATAGATATTTTTCCTATTTTATTCCATATGAATTCAAAGTTGCATGAAGTTAAACAACAAAGTTTTGATTCTTTATTTTTGTTTATATATTCATAATATAATATATTTATTTATTTTCTATTTCTTTTATTCGATTTCTAATAGAAATCGAATTCTATAGAATAGAATATAAAAAATATTCTAATTCGAATAGAAAGAAAAAAATGAAAATATTTTCATTAGATTAGTTTACTCAACTCACGAGTTGATCAATAAATCTGTTGATTTGGAATCACAGGATGGGTAGATGTCACAGATGATGAATTGATTTCGTGCCTATGAAACTATATTTTTCTTTTTGTTCGTCCGTAATAATTGATTGATGAATCAATTATTTTCAATTGTATCTTTCCAGTGGTATTTTTTGCTTATTTTCTTATTTTTATCTCAAAAATGGAAACTTAGGAAAGTGCTTTATAAACATATGTATAAAAAGAACATATTTCATTTAGTTTCCTTATGCCCACTATAACCAGTTATTTCGGTTTTCTACTAGCAGTTTTAACTATAACCGCAGGTCTTTTTATCAGTCTGAATAAGATACGACTTATTTGATTTGAAATTTGAAGATGAATTTGGAATTTTGGAATATGCTAGCTATTCTATAGTTCCTTATTATGTAAATTTCCAATTCTTGGTGATTGAGACTCATGGTAAATACAGATTCATATTTAAGGATAGATATTACCCTCCCCTTTTTTTCCTTTCAAACAAATTCAAATGATTGAAGTTTTTCTATTTGGAATCGTGTTAGGTCTAATTCCTATTACTTTGGCTGGATTATTTGTAACTGCATATTTACAATACCGACGTGGTGATCAGTTGGATCTTTGATTAAGTAACATCTCTTTTTTTGACCTCCTATATCTTTTCTTTGTTTTAATCCTAAAAAACAGGAGATCAAATTCAGACTTTAGATTAGACTGTTATGCCATTATTTCAGTCTCATTCTCAATCTAACAAGAATGGAATCACGCTCTGTAGGATTTGAACCTACGACATCGGGTTTTGGAGACCCGCGTTCTACCGAACTGAACTAAGAGCGCTTTATTTTCATAAATAATTTTATTTTATGTGATGCAAATACATCTTGGATGCATATACATACTCAATATCCATAGTTAACTATGGATATTGAGTATGTATGTCCAATTTAAATCGGTCTCAATTGATCTCTTTTTACTGCTCATATGATAACTAATAGTTCGGGATAGGGATGACAGGATTTGAACCTGTGACATTTTGTACCCAAAACAAACGCGCTACCAAGCTGCGCTACATCCCTTTCCATTGGTTTCCAGTGTCATTGTAAACAATCTTTGTCTTCTTTTCCACAATTTTCTGTTATATATATCATATATCCTGCCATTTTTTTCTTTTTTTTTTACTTTCTCATATCCTATAATATCGAATATGAAAAAAGAAAAAAATTCTATTTCTTAAGAATATTTAATTAAATAAAGAGAATAGATAGAGTATAATAATAATAGATAGAGTATAATAATAATAAAATAATAAGAAAAAAGAATATATATTAAATTAAATAGAATCTACATATCAAAAATATTTATAAAAAAAAATATGAAAAATAGAATTATTCTATTAATATAATCAAATCAAATTCATAAAAATAATAGAATAATATAATATAGTTATTATAATATTATTAGAATATTAATAAGTTATTATAATTCTAATATTATTAGAATAGAATATTAATAAGAATATATATTATATATATATATTTATTAAATAAAATAAAAATCATGCTCTATAAAATAAATAAAAATATCTAATGAATCGTTGTACAATTCAATTTGAATTCGGACTTCCCCCGACAAATGCAAGTGGTTATTAATAAAATAACCATTTGATCATATTCATATTCCTATATGTAATTGTGTATTACAAGAAAAAAACGAAGGAGGATTTGAAATGCGAGATCTAAAAACATATCTCTCTGTGGCACCAGTGGCAAGTACTCTATGGTTCGGGGCTTTAGCGGGTATCTTGATAGAAATTAATCGTTTATTCCCGGATGCATTGATATTCCCCTTTTTTTCATTCTAGTTATTGGCACGGGAAAGTGTGACGAAGATTCGAGATCCAATCAAATATCTGTGATTAATTCCTTCTTCTTTCATTTCTTTTTTTTTTTCTAATTAGAATAAGTTAGAAAAAAAAAAGAGAAAGAAGAAAGGTGTATTTGGTCTCAGTGAAACTCAGAATTTTTCCCAGGTTTCAATGGAATTGAATTATTAATTCAATTCCATTGCTATTAATAATAGAGTGAGACCAGAAATGGAATTGGAATGCTAGGGCAGGGGCAATAATATCATACAAGATACTTAAATGAAAAATGAAATACTGTACTGCGATTCGAAATATAGTTCGAAATCATTGTATTACTGAATTATTACTGTACTATATAAAATGAATTGGAACAAAATCTTTCATAATTTGATTTTGAATTATCAACTTATACTTTTCTCGTTCCTTTTTTATTCTTCGCTTCGAATCTGAAAATCGAAGAGTTAAGTGAATCAAAAAACCAAAGGAGGTTCATGGCCAAGGGTAAAGATATCCGAATAACTGTTATTTTGGAATGTACCAGTTGTGATCAAAAGAGTGTTAATAAGGAATCAACGGGTATTTCTAGATATATTACTCAAAAGAATCGACACAATACGCCTAGTCGATTGGAATTGAGAAAATTCTGTCCCTTTTGTTGCAAACATATGATTCATGCAGAGATAAAGAAATAGAGAAAATGGATCGCTTGTGTGTCACCCTTAACAAGGTAGATGAAAAATGATTTCAGATAGAAGATATATTCTAAAAATTATATATTAAATTATATATTATATATCTGTAAATTATATATCTGTAAATTCTATATATAACATATAAATTCTATATATAACATTATAGAACATGAAATTATATACATATAACATTCTATAGCATATATTTCATTATAGAACAAACATATATTAAAAAAAATAAGAATATAAAGAAAACAAATCCTTTTTTATACGAAATGGGATTTTGGTATAGGAATAAACAAACCATGGAAAAATCTAAGCGACTCTTTCTTAAATCCAAGCAATCTTTTCGTAGGAGTTTGTCCCCGATCCAATCGGGGGATCGAATTGATTATAAAAACTTGAGTTTACTTTATCGATTTATTAGTCAACAAGGAAAAATATTATCTAGACGCGTGAATAGATTGACCTTAAAACAGCAACGATTAATTACGATTGCTATAAAACAAGCTCGTATTTTATCTTCGTTACCCTTTGTTAATTCGTTACCTTTTGTTAATAATGGAAAAAAAAAATTTGAAAAAAGCGAGTCGACCACTAGAACTACTACTGTTTTTAAAAAAAAAAAAAAATAGAGTTACTCTTCAATTGAATTCAATTTTGAATCTAAACTCCATTTAAATGTGGATTGATATTTTGTTCGAAAACTACGACAATCCAATTGGGGTTGTTGCGTTGTAAGAAATAAAGATAATAGGTGAAAAAGAATAATTTTTTTTTTTTGAGCGTGGTTGTTTATTTATTTTGATGACTTTGTCATATGAATTCTATTTTATTATACAAATCTCTTCTATTCGACCACCTTCCCGGAGTTCAGTCTCCGGGGAATTCTTATTTTTTTATGATCTCGTTGGCAATCATAAAAAGACAATTCCCTTTTAATATAGCTATTTGTGCAACTATTTTACGATTAAGAAGCAATTGCCTCTTGGACATATTATACATTAATTTACTATAAATATAGTATATTTTTGGTTTATTCTGGCCAATTATTGCATTTATTCGACTGATCCACAAACTTCGAAAATCCCTTTTTTTCCTATCTCTATCCCGATGAGCCGAAACCAAAGCTTTTATTTTCTGTTGTGAAATAGTTCGAGTAAGTTTTGAATGAGCTCCGCGAAAACTTGATGTAAATAAACGAATTTTTGTCCTCCGTTTTCGAGCGATATATCCTCGTTTAATTCTGGTCATTGAATAAATGAGACTTTGATGAATAACTATTTGATTTTTTTCTTTCAGTTATTCTTTTATCCTTCCTAGTCTAGTAATAACAAAAAAGGATTATTCCAATGTATAAAATAAAAATTCCAATGGCTTTTGCTACTATAACCTTCCCAACCACGATTTTTTTTCTTTTTTTCTAAGCATTTAACCTCGAAATAATAAATTGTATTGATACTAGGTATTTAAAAAAATATAGTAAATTAAATAGAAAAAGAAATGGCGGGTTCCATCGTTTCTATGATTACTTTTTAAACGGTGAGGTCCTCTCTATACACCGGAGCCCCTTCCTTCATTGAATCTTGATTTAATCAATGTTATTGTTAACTTGTACAGTTCACACTCATGGGCTCTACCCATGAAATATCTAGTAATAGGTCTTTCACAACGAAATCTAGCTATACAGTAACGGTATTTAAGTATGAAGATTAGCTGGGTAGTTGACCCTCTTAGTCCGTTCTTGCAAAATTTAGGGCATAATTTTCGTTTATTTGAAATAGGATTTTTCCCGCTTAATGGATAACCATTTGTTACCAATGGGAAAGTCTTTTTCATCTTAAATTGCAAATTAAGGTGATTCGGTTTGCACCAATCGAAACCATAAATTTTATACACAATAGAATTATATATAGAATTATATAATTCTTACTAATAGAATAGATTTTTGTTTAAGTTAAGATAGTGTGTGTGAATGGAAGAATTCCATTCAAACTATCTTAAACAATCACCGATACTGGAAAAATTTCTTTTTTTTTAGTCTATGATCTAAACGAGTCGCACATACACCCTAGTACATGTTCCTCGGCGCTGAGGGCATCCCCGAAGAGCGGGAGATTTTGTGACATTTCGGATTGGCTGTCTTGTGTTTCTAATAAGTTGTTTTATAGTTGGCATGGTGAGTCATATATATAATGAGCTGGTTTAGATCAATCCTAACCCGATGGTTATGAATTATTTAGATTCTATTAAATCTGGTTGGTAAGAAGATCCATATAATATACAAAAAGGAAACTCCAGATATTGGATATCTTTCTCTTTGAATGAAATCTCAATTCCAGCGATGGTTTCATTAGATATCTTACAACTAGAATCCCTCTTTTTTCTGATCCAGTTGCTCCACCACCGCGAACCCCAGTTAGATTCAGGCATGATACACTTTTTCGTTATCATGATCAAGTTTTTGGTTATCATGATACAGTTTTTGGTTATCATGATACAGTTTTTGGTTTTTGGTTTTTGGTTATCATGATACAGTTTTTGGTTTTTGGTTTTTGGTTATCATGATACAGTTTTTGGTTTTTGGTTTTTGGTTATCATGAGAGACAGTTTTTCTTCATTGGGGGTGTTCGTCTCTTTCGGATCCAGGAAAGATCTCTGCGAGATCTTTTTTCCTTTTACAAGATACGGGATAACTTCTTATTTTAGAAGATGTGGGGCAACTTTTTATTTTAGAAGATAGGGGACAACCTTTTGATATTAGAAGAATCTTTTGAGTCTTACACAGTGCCAGGTCCAATGAGATTCATAGGTATAGAAGGATCGCTACCACAAAGAGTACTACATTCTTGATCGTGAAATATCGATTGCTTGTGGAACTCTGTGAAAATTTAACCTCAAATCGTCTATTTATGAGGAATCCCTTCGGCTCATGTTTTTTATTCACAAAGATTCCGCTACCATATCAACAATTCCGTGGGCTTGGGCTTCGTCTGCTGACATATAAAAATCCCTTTCCATGTCTTTGGATATCTGCCATGAAGGTTTGCCTGTTCTTTGTGCATAAATCTTTGTCATAGTTTTGCGCATTTTCAGTAATTCATTTGCTTCCAGCATACATTCTACTGTTTGTCCCTCATAAAAAGAACTAGCAGGTTGATGGATCATTACCCTGAGAATATAACATAATAAGGGTTTTTACTAATTTTGTTTTGGATCAGGATCATAAGGAGGATAAGGGATATAAATAAGAAAAAACTAATAAAGATTAAATTTAAAGCCGTACTAGCAGGCATCTTTTTTATTTTTTATATAGCATACGGCTTTACAATGAATATGAAATTGATTTTGACCTCCAATCGACGAAATAAAATAGAAAATATCCCAGGTCTATCAGACCCAGATCAGGAAATAATCCAATAACCACCTTTCTTTTTTCTTTAAGAATATTTTTTAAAGACTATGATGATTCCGTTGCTCTCTTATTTCGTCTAGTCTGTTATTCAGCAATCCAAAAGTTTCTTATTTTTTTTTTTTTCAAATAGTTAAAAAAGATATTGTTTTTTTTCTACTCTTTCATAATATAAACATAATATAAATATTGTTAAAAGTTTTCCGGTGTGAAAACAAAAAAAGATTGTGACACTAAAAGAGACTCGCGATAGATCAGATAAAATTGTAAAAACCCCTTTTTCATACGACTCTTTCGATATATAATCTAATGGTTTTGAAAAAAAAAATTATTTTTGCATATCGAACTTGAAGTGCCATGCTTTTGTTACTTAATATTGGCGTAGGCATAGTCTTCTATTTTTTTCTAGAAATAAGAATCATTTGCGCCAAGCGTGGGGGAATGCTAGACGTTTTGTAATTTCTCCTCCTACCAAAAGAAGAGATCCCATTGAAGCGGCTAATCCTACGCACACTGTCTGTACTTCTGCTTCTACAAATTGCATAGTATCAAAAATAGCCATTCCGGATATTACCTCTCCGCCCGGAGAATTTAT